TAAACCATTTAAATGGTTTAAATTTTTATTTTTTTTTTAAATATTCATTAATTAATTTCAAATTTAAATAAAAAGGATATAAAATACTTTTAAAAGTAGGTTGTTTAAAAAAAATACCTATTTTTATTTTTTTATTTCTATGTAAATATGTAGTTGTTAATGGTTTTGAAGGTCTTTTTTCACCTAAAAAGTAATAAATATTATTTTTATAAGAATATTTATTATTTCTTTTAAATGCATAAGAATATTTATTTTTTTTTTTCTTGAAATATTGTTTATTAAATTTTTTATTTTTTTGAAAATTTATTTTATTTTTTTGCATATTTTATTTATTTAATAATATGAATAATATTACCCTTTTGTAATAAAAAATTTGGTTTATTTATAATTTTATTATTTACTTTAATTTTTTTATGATTAATTAATTGTTTTGCTTGAAAAACGGTTTTTACTAATTTTAATCTTACAAGATTTATATCTAAACGACTTTCTAATAAAATAACAAATTTTTTAAATATATTAATTTTATTATTTTTTTTTGATAATTTTTTAAATAAATTTTTTAATTGATATTCATGAATACAACCATAAAAATTTCTAAATTGTTGTTTTTCAAATAATCGTTTTTGAAAAAATTTTTTACGTTTTTCCGGTTTTATTTCTTTTCGATATCGTAATTTTTTTTTAAATAAATTCCATTTTTTTGACTTTAATTTTAATAAGTTTAAATTTTTATGTATGTTTCGATTATTTTGAAAACATATCTTATTTCTTGGTTTTAATTTATTCATATTATTTATTAAAATATTTTACGTAATAAATACATTAAAGTATAAATTGATTGAATATTCTTAGAATTTGTTATTATTGGGTAATTTATATTTTTAATAATTTGATTAGTATTTACTAATGAAATAATTGGTATTTTTAAAGTAGAAAATTCTTGATTTAAAAAAGTATCTTTTATTGAACTTTTTATAATTAAAATTAATTTTATTTCATTTTCTTTAAGTAAATAATTAATTACTTTATTAAATGTTGTATCTTTAATTTGATTAGTAATTAAACCATTAATCCATTCCTTATTAAAAAAAATAATATTAGGATTTTTTTTAACAAAAATTGTAGTTAATAAAAATTTAACTTCATTAGCATCTCCTATAATTAAAATTTTTTCATTTTTTTGTAACATATATTTAATTAATTTAAAAGTACGTTTTAAAAAAAATGAAACATTTTTTAAATTAATTATAGTATAATCATGTCTACTACCATATATAAAAGGTAATATTTCTTTATTTGTATAAATTAATGATTCTCCATACATATTTTTTGATTTAAATAATAAATTTAATAAACTATTATTATTATTTTTGTTTTTATTTTTTTGTATCATATTTTAATTATTTTTTACTTTTTTTTCCTTCTTTTTGTAAAATTTGTTCATTTTTTAATAATAATCCTTTCCCTTTATAAGGTTCAGGTTTTTTATGATTTTTAATATAATGTACAAATTGATTTAAAAATATATAATCAATACTACTAAAAATTAATGTATTTGTTTGATTAATTATTTCAATATTTGAAGGAATTGAAATAATAATGTTATGACTAAATCCTAATTTTAAAATTAAATTATTATTTTTAATAAAAGCTTTAAAACCAATCCCCTTTAAAAGTAAACTAATTTTAAATCCTTGTAAAACACCTTTAATTTTTATTTTAATTAATTTAGTATATAAATTTAAAATACTTTTTTTATTTTTATTTATATTTAGTAATAATTTATTTTTTTTTATAAAAAAATAAATATTATTAGTAATATCTAAAGATAATAAACCTAAAGATGTTTCAAAAAAAATTGTTTGTTTCTTATTAAAAATTTTTATATCTTTTGAAAAAACAAAAATTTTATCTATAAAAAAAAGTTGAATATTCCCTAAAGGACTTTTTAAAAAATTTTTATTTTTTAATTTAATATTTTTTTTTAATATTTTAATCATAATTATTTTTAAAAAAATTTACAAATTAATTCACCACCAACATTTAATTTTTTAGCTTGTAAATCGGTTAAAATACCTATTGATGTTGAAATAATATAAAATCCTGTTTTTTTTTTATATAAATCTTTATTAGTTATATATAAACGTTTTCCCGGTTTTGATAATCGTTTAATTTCAGTTATAACTGCTTTATTTTTTTTATATTTTAAATAAATATCTAATTGATTTTTTGAATTTATTTTATAACTTTTTATAAAACCTTCTTTAACTAAAATATTTAAAATATTTATACTTTGTTTTGATTTTTGCTGTACTATTTTTGATTTTTTTGCTAAGTAACCGTTTTTTATTTTTGAAAATAAATTTGAAAGAGTATCTGTTATAATCATAATAAAATTACCAACTATATTTTGAAACACCAGGTAAAAATCCTTTTGATGCTAATTTACGTAAATTAATTCTAGAAATTTTAAATAAACGATAAATACTTTTAGAACGTCCAGTTAAAATACATATATTTTTAATTCTAGTAATTGAAGTATTTTGATGGAAAAAAAACCATTTTTGTTGTAATTTCCATCTTAAATCTTTTTTAATATTTAAATTTTTTGAAAGAATTTTTAACGTTAATCTATTTTTTTCGAAATTTTTAAATAAATAACGTTGTTTAATATTTTTTTTTATTTTTTTTTGCATAAACTAATACAATAAATGTGGAGATAATCGGATTCGAACCGATAACCTTATATTTGCAAAACATACTTTCTACCAGTTGAAATATATCCCCAATAAGTGTATTGGGACTTGAACCCAAGACCCTCGGATTAAAAGTCCGGTGCTCTACCAACTGAGCTATACACTTATATTAAAATAAATATTTTAATTAATTAAAATAAATATTTTCTTAAATAATAAAAATTTTTGATTTAATAAAATATTTATTTTTTTTTTTAATATATTATTAAAAATTGGAGTTTCTTGTATTTTAATTTTTTGATTTTTTTTATAAATTGCTATTTTTTTGATAATAAATAATTCAAAATTAGAACAAAAAGTTTTATAAGAATTATTAAAAAAAGAAATCATATTATTTTTTTCAAAATTAATTTGATTTCTTTTTTTATTATCAAAAATTATTTTTTTTTTTCTAAATTTTAAATTATAACAAATTGTAGGTAAAAAAAAATAAGTAATAAAAAAATAAAAATTGAAAAAAATAAATAAAACCCAAGAAACTTGATTAAAAAATGAAAATTGATCGAATTGTGGCATAATTTGATTTTAAAATTTTATTTCTTCAACATATATTTTTCTTGAAAGAACACTTTTTTTTCTTAAACGCTTAGTTTTTATTTTTTGATTTTGAATAATATCTTGTATATATGAAAGTCGAGAAAATTCTTTTTTCAATTTTCTAAAAATATTTAAATTATTAATATTATTAATTTTAAAATTTAAATATTTCAATTTATAACGATTAATTAATATAGTAGTATTAATTTTTTTTTTATAAAAACTTGTTTTATTATATTTATTAAAATAAAATTTTTTTTTATATTTTAAAGCATTATTTAAATTAAGAGGTTTCATCGAAAAAATAAAACCTAAAATTGAAATAAATATTTTTTTATTATTCCAATTTCCACCTAATAAACGACCTTTAATTGAATTATTTTTTTTTTCTAAAAGAGTTTGAAACATTATTTTATTAAATTGATATAATATATTATAATTTAAATCATAATTAAATAAAATAACATCCTCATATTCCATTTCAATTGTTGAAATTTCATCTATTTTTATTAAAGTAAAAGGTAAATAAATATTTTCATAATTATTAAATTCAATTACATAGGATTCTAAACTATTATTTTTATATAAAATTTGATTTTCAAATAAAAAATTTTTTAATTGAAATTTTTTTTTTTTTAAATAATTATTTTTTAAAAATTGTTGATAATTTAGTAAATTATTGATTTTGTGTTTTTTTAATTTTTGCATTTAAAATGAATTTTAAATTAGGCCTAGTAGGACTTGAACCTACAACTACACCGTTATGAGCGGTATGCTCTAACCAATTAAACTATAAGCCTTATTTTATTATTTATAAATAAATTTTGTTTTAACAGGCAATTTATTCGAACCGGCTTTTAAAACTTTTTTTGCATTTTCTAACGAAATACCACTAATTTCATATAAAATTTGACCTTTTTTAACCTTTGCTATCCAAAAAGAAACAGCACCTTTTCCTTTACCCATACGATTTTCAGTCGGTTTAGCCGTTACCGGAGTATCTGGAAAAACGCGAATCCATAAAAATCCTAATCTTTTCATTTTTCTAATAATTATTCGACGAGTTGCTTCGATTTGTCTTGAAGTTAATCTAGTTTCTTCTAAAACTTTAATAGCATATTTACCATAAATAATATTATAACCTTTTGTTGTTTTACCTACAAGTTTACCTTTAAATTGTTTTTTATATTTAGTTTTTTTAGGAAATAACATAATTAAGATTTTTTAGTATTTAATTTATTGTTTTTTATTTTTAATTTTTTTTTTAAAAATTTTGAATTTAATATAGATTTTAATGGTTTAAAAAAAACCCATAATTTTATACTACAAATACCTGATGGAGTTTTAAATTCATTAAAATGATATTTAATATTATATTCTAATGTATTTAAAGGAATTTTCCCTTTTTGAAAAATCATTTTTTTTTTACGTTTTGATTTATTTAAACGACCTTTAAATTGTAAACGATATCCTATAAAATTAGAAAATATTTTAAAAAATTCTTTAAGCATATTATCAATATTATTTATAAATTTTTTATGTGTTTTTTTTCTTTCTAATGTTTGTCTAATATAAAATGTTATAATATTTATATTTTTAGTATAAAAAGCATAACTAAAATTATAAATCATTTTTTTAACATTTTTATTTATTCTATTATTCTTTTTAATTTTATCAAAAATTTTTTTTAAATTTTTACGTAATTGAATAAATTCAAAAAAACGAATATTTTTAATAAATAATTTAATATTATTATTTGGATAATAAAAATTTAAATGATTTATAATTTTATTATAAGATAATTTATAATATTTTTTTGAATTTTTTTGTATATAAACATATACATTAATATTATTTGATGTCTTTACAATATTTAAATCTATTAATTTCAAATTTTTATAGTTAAATATATTTTCAAAATATTTTTTAATTTCTAAATCAAAATGTAATAAATTAGAATATTCATTATCATTAACAATCCATTTTGAATTCCAATTTTTTTTTTTATTTAATCTTAAACTAATTGGTATAATTTTTTGACCCATAATTTATTTTTTTTTTTTATATATATGTTTTTTTCGTGTATTAATAAATTCACCAAATTTAAAACCAATCATTTTATCATGTATTTCTAAATTAATAAAAATTTTACCATTATAAATACTTACAGAATGATTACTATATTCAGGTAATATTGTTAAATTTTTATTCGTTATTTTTATCCATTTTTTTTTTTTTAATAAATTAACTTTAAAAAATGGACCTTTATATTTACTTCTAGACATAATTTATTGAATAATTAATTTTTTTTTTTTTTTACGAGTAGGTTTTCCTTTAGTTATTTTACCTTGCGGTGTTACTGAAGGTCTTCCACCACTAGTTTTACCTTCACCACCACCATGTGGATGATCAACAGGATTTTTAGCTACACCACGTACAGATGGTCGTCGATTTAACCAACGAGAACGTCCTGCTTTACCTAATTTAATTTTTTTATGATTAATATTAGATACAATACCTAACGTTGCATAACAAGTTAATAAAATCAATTTTAATTTACCAGAATTTAAACGAATTCTAGCATATTTATTATTAATTTTTTGAATTAATTGAGCAGAAGTACCGGCACTTCTTATTAATTTTCCACGTGATTGTGGGTATAAACTAATATTATGTATTAAACTACCTATTGGTATATTTTGTAACGGTAGTGCATTACCTATTTTTAATTCAGCATGAGGTGAACTTTTTATATATTGATTAATTTTTAAACCTTCAGGTGCTAAAATTAAATAAGATTTTAAATCATTTTTAATATATGCAATATTTGCAGAACGATTAGGATCATATAAAATTTTAATTATAGAACCTTCTATGCTTTTTGATCTATTAAAATCAATTAATCTATATAAGCGTTTATGTCCACCTCCTCGATGTCTTACAGTTATTTTACCTTGATTATTTTTACCATTAGCACGTTGAAAACCTTTTGTTAAAGATTTAATTTTAAAAATTCGAGATAAATTATTTTTTTTTAATAAAAATGTTTGACGTTGTGATGGTGTTATGGGATTTATTTTTTTTTCTATCATTTTATATGGTATATAGATAAAATCTATTATGTTATATATTTTTAATAAAACAATTTCAGATTCTAAAAGTATTTTATATTCATTAACTATATTATATGGTATTAATGAATATCAATCTAAGAAAATTTGTAAAAATATAGGAATTAATCCTCAAATCACCCTTAATAAACTTAAAAACAACCTTGTAAACCGACTTATTAATTATATAAATAAAAATTTAAAAGTTGAACAACTTTTAAAAAAATCTAAAACTGAAAGATTAAATGAATTAGTTGAAATTAAAAGTAATCGTGGAATTAGACAAAGTCAAGGATTACCTGTTAGAGGACAACGTACGCATACTAATGCAAAAACGTCTAAAAAATTTAAAAAAATTTTTGTTCAAAAACGTATTTTACGTAATAAACGTCCATTTAAGGTTCTAAAAAAAAAAAAATAAAATTATTATTGTATGAATAAAAATAAATTTAAATATAATTTTAGAAATAAATATAAAAAAAAAAAAAAAAATCCTTTAATTTTAGCAAATATACATATAACAGCTAGTTTAAAAAATACTATTATAAGTTTAACAACATTTAATGGTAATCTTTTAAAACAATGGTCAACTAAATCATTAAAGAAAACAAGATTTAAAAAAAATACTCCATATAATGTTCAATTAATTGTTTATAAAATTAATAAATATCTTCAATTAAAAAAAATAAAAAAATTAAAAATTTTTTTACATGGAACAGGTTTAGGTCGATATAATGTTTTAAGAAATTTAAAACAGAAAAAATTTAAAGTAAAATATCTTTTAGATAAAACAACAAAACCTTTTAACGGTTGTAGATTAAAAAAACAAAAAAGACGTTAATTTTTATTATGGATAGGTGATCGAGTGGTTTAAGGTATCAGTCTTGAAAACTGAAGTATGTAATAATACCGTGGGTTCAAATCCCACTCTATCCTTTTAAAAGCTAGAGACGGATTTGAACCGTCATTAAAGGATTTGCAGTCCTTTACATTACCATTATGTTATCTAGCCAAAAATTAAACTATAATATATGAATAAAAATAAAAAATTTTTTACCTATAAAAATAAAATTATTTTAACAAATGGATCTTCTTTAACAATAACATCTATTAAGTATTTAAAAAATTATCAATTAAATTCAAAAATTTTTAAAGAAAAAAAAATCATTAATAATACAAATATTAATTTAAATAAAAATAAATTAAATTTTATAAAAAAAATAATATAATTTAATTAAAATTATATTTATTCAAATAAATTGAAATAAATATAAAAATTTCAAAAAACAAAATAAATATTAAACTAATTAATAAAAAATTTATAATATCTGGAGGTGTAATTAATGCACTTAATAATATTATTTTTAAATAAAAAAATTTTCTTAATGTAATAATAATTTTAATTTGAAAAATATTATTTAAAATTAAAAAAAATAAAAAAAAAAAATAAATAAATATTATAAAAATATAAATAAATGATGAAAAAATAAAATCAAAATAATTATTAATTTTTGGTTCAAAATAAATTGTTAATAAATATAAATTTGAAAAATTTAAATTTAATAAAAAATTCCAAATATGTGGAATTATATTTGTAAAAATAAAATTTATTATAAATAAATTAAAAATTAAAAAAAAAAAATAAAATTTTATAAAAATAAAATTTTCAAATTTATATAAACCTTTTAATAAAAAAAACCAAATTAATAAAATACTTAATTGAATTGTCATAAAAATTGAAATAAAAAATGCTATTAAAATATTAGTAATAAAAATTTCAGTAATATTTGTAAAGATAAAATATTTTAACATATTTTTATGAAGTAAAATATTAACTAATAAATATATTAATTGCTCTGAAAAATAATATGAAATTAGAAAAAGATAAAAAAAGGTAATTAAGAGAATAAAAAAATTATATTTTAATTCAAATAAATGTAATTGTAAATAAGTTATTATTTTTTGTTTTTGCATATTTTTAAAATATTATTATAACCTACTTGGTGAAATTGGTAAACACGATAGATTTAAAATCTGTTCCCATTTTAGGGTTATTGGTTCAAGTCCAATAGTAGGTATTATTTATTATCAAAGTGGTGAAATTGGTAAACACATTACACTTAGGATGTAACGCTTTATAGCATTAAGGGTTCAAATCCCTTCTTTGATAATTTCTATAATAATAGATTTTATATTTAAAAAGCAATATTTATTTGTATAAATATAACCATAAAATTATATATATATTATTTTTAAAAAAATCTATCTTTTTAGTGAAAATAAATTCAAATTTTATTTAATTTTATCCTATAAAATGATTAACATATATATTAATAATATAAAATTAAAAGTTAATAAAAAGTTAACTGTATTACAAGCTTGTAATAATTTTAAAATTGAAATTCCAAAATTTTGTTTTCAAGAAAACTTGCGAATTGCTGGTAATTGTAGAATGTGTTTAGTTGAAATTGAAAATTCACCTAAACCTGTAGCTTCGTGTGCTATGCCTTTAATATCTAATATGCGAATATTTACTGATACACCTTTAGTTCAAAAAGCTCGTGAAAGCGTATTAGAATTTCTTTTAATAAATCATCCATTAGATTGTCCTATTTGTGATCAAGCTTCTGAATGTGATTTACAAGATCAAACAATGATTTTCGGTTCTGATCGTAGTCGTTTTTTTTTAAAAAAACGTGGAGTAGAGGATAAATATTGTGGACCATTTATTAAAACTATTATGACTCGTTGTATCCATTGTACCCGTTGTGTACGTTTTGCTAATGAGATTTGCGGTATCGATGATTTAGGTACAACTGGACGTGGTAATCATACAGAAATTAATTTCTATTATCCTAAAATTTTTAATTCGGAATTTTCTGGTAATTTAATTGATTTATGTCCTGTAGGTGCATTAACTTCAAAACCTTATACTTTTAAAGCACGTTCTTGGGAATTAAAAAAAAAAGAAGGTGTTGATATTTTAGATAGTATAGGTTCAAATATTAAAATTGATATATTTAATAATGGAATTATTCGTATTTTACCTAAAACTAATTTCAATATCAATAAAGAATGGATTTCAAATAAAACACGATATTTCTTTGATAGTTTAAACTATCAAAGATTAACCTACCCATTATTAAAAGATGATGAAAATAATTTTCATAAAATTTCATGGTTAAAAGCATTAAATATAATTAATCAAAAGTTAATAACAACAGATAGTACGAATATTAAAAGTATTATAGGTAATTTAACTGATTTAGAATCTCTTTATTTATTAAAAAAAAATTTTAATAAATTAGGAATTTCGAATATAGTATATGAAAGTTTTTTAACAAATCAAAATTTTAAAATAAATTCGGATTTAACTTCAAATTATTTATTTAATAATACATTAAAATCAATTGAAGAATCAGATCTTTGTTTAATAATTGGTAGTGATATTCGTAAAGAAGGTTCTATTTTAAATATTCATTTAATTAATCGTTTAAAAAAAGGAAATTTTAAGATAGCTTATATAGGTAATAAAATTGATTATACTTATCCTATAAAACATTTAGGTTTAACTTTAAAAAGTTTAATAAATATTATTTTAGGAAAACATTCTTTTTGTAAAGATTTAAAAAAAGCTAAAAAACCTTTAATTATTTTTGGTGAAAATATAATTAATCAAAAAAATGGTTTTTTTTTTTTAACAAAATTAAAAAATTTATCATTTTTTAATAAAAATATTAATTTTTTTAATTCACAAACAGCTTTACTTAATTTTTTTGAAATAACATTTCCAAAATCTTTTAATTTAATTAATAAAACTAGATTATATTATTTATTTAATACAAATTTACAAAATAAATTAAAAATTTCAAAAAAAGCTTTTATTATTTATCAAGGACATCATTTTACAAAAGATGCACAAAAATCGAATTTAATTTTACCTGGATTAACTTTTTTAGAAAAAAATGGAATGTATCTTAATTTAGAAGGTTTTATTCAAAAAAATGAACAAATTTTAAATTTAACTACTGAACAAAGAAAAGATTCAATTATATATAGAAATATTTATAAATTTTTATTAAAAAAAAATCAATTAAAATCAAAATCTTTTTTAAAAATTAAAGATGTTTTACCTTATTTATTAAAAAAAAAAATAAGAATTATTAATAATTTTAAATTTAATAAAAAACATTTAAAAATTAATGTTAATTTTTTAGATTCATTAATTAAAAATAATTATTACACAAATATATTAGAACAATATTCAAAAATATTAATTAATTCTAATAAAATTTTCAAAAATCAATCAAAATCATTATGATATACACAATTTTAAAATTTTTAATTTTAGTATTACCTTTATTAATTGCTGTAGCTTATTTTACTTTAGTTGAACGTAAAGTATTAGCTTCTATTCAGAGAAGAAGAGGACCTAATGTTGTAGGTACTTTTGGATTATTACAACCATTAGCTGATGGTCTTAAATTATTTGTAAAAGAAACTGTTTTACCTAGTAATGCCGATGTAATTTTATTTATATTTGCACCTATTTTAGCTTTTTTTTTTAGTTTACTAAGTTGGACTGTAATACCTTTAGGATTTGGTATGTTTTTTACTGAATTAAATATAGGTATTTTATATTTATTAGCAATATCATCATTAAGTGTTTATGGTATTATTATTGGTGGTTGGTCAAGTAATTCTAAATATTCATTTTTAGGTGCATTAAGATCAACAGCACAAATGATTTCATATGAATTAACGATTGGATTTTCAATCCTTTCAGTAATTGTATGTGCTAAATCTTTAAATTTAATTTCTATTGTTTTAGCACAAAAAACTGTTTGGTATTGTTTCCCTCTTTTTCCTATTTTTTTAATTTTTTTTATATCATGTTTAGCTGAAACAAATCGACATCCTTTTGATTTACCTGAAGCTGAAGCTGAATTAGTTTCTGGATATAATGTCGAATATTCTGCAATGGGTTTTGCATTATTTTTTTTAGGTGAATATGCTAACATGTTATTAATGAGTAGTTTAACTACTATTTTATTTTTAGGTGGTTGGTTAGCACCTTTTCCATTTAATATTAAATTTATTAATTTTTTACCTGAATCTTTTTGGTTTAGTATTAAAGTATGTTTATTTGTTATTTTATTTGTAGTAGCTCGAGCTATTTTACCCAGATATCGTTATGATCAATTAATGCGTTTAGGTTGGAAAGTATTTTTACCTTTTACATTAAGTTGGTTTTTATATACTGCAAGTATTTTAATAAGTTTTAATTGGTTAATTTAATTATTATGAGTATATTAAATCATTTTATTTTTACTTTTTTTTTATTTTGTCTTGGATTATTCGGTATAATCTTAAATCGACAAAATATTATAATTATATTAATGTCTATTGAATTATTATTATTATCAATCAATTTAAATTTTATTTATTTTGCAGTGTTAATTGATGATATAATAGGACAAGTTTTTTCATTATTAATTTTAACAGTAGCCGCGGCAGAATCTGCTATCGGTTTAGCTATTATGATTGTTTTCTTTAAATTATATGGAGATATTTCAATTTATAAAATAAATTTATTATCATTATAAAAATGATAATATAAATAATAATTAATTATTATAATATAAATTATAATAAAAGTTAAATACCACTATAATATAAAAGATTTAATTATTTCATTTGAAATAATTAAAAATCATCACCGATATCTTTAAGCGCCTCTGCAAGGAGTCGAGAAGATTCGGTATCTTCAAACCAATAGTTGGCAGCTTCCTGACTATATGGGGATGGACATGCCATTACCTCACTATAAGGAGCGGGTCCTTCAATTACTCCGTTGGTTGGAATCTCATTTATAAAGATATGAATTCCAGTTTCAGTAGGTTCACCACCACCGAAATAATAGAATACAAATCCTACTATTATAAGGATTAATAAAAACAATACCTGTTTTTTTTGAACTTTTTTCATCTTAATATTTTTTAATTTTTGATTCAATTGTAGTAAATTAATTTTATTAAACATAAAAATTAATTTTACAAATTTTAGAATTAGTAATTAATTCTAAAATAATTTATATTTTTGAAATTATTTTTTAATAATTTTAAATATTTTTTTTAATGAAGCATTCCATAAATCACTAACGCGTATAATCTCTTCACCTAATTGTATTAAAGGTCTCACTATTTCGCCAGATGTTAATGCTTTCATTACTACTCCACCTGTTGATGGAACTCTTATCGAATTTAATGCGATATATCCTAATAATTCTAATTCTAAATATAAAACCCTTCTCCGATTTGTTGCTATTCTTTGATCTATATTTTGATTAAATTTTTAAATCTGTTTATTCAGTTGTTCTTCAGTAAGAATCACCAATTATTCTAATTCTTTAGAATAATTTTGAATAATTTCATCCGGTATACTTAAAAGTTGATTTGAATTATGAATCACAACAGAATTTCTTAAACTTTCAATTTCTAAATTAGTAATTGTATATAAAAATATATTAAATATTTAATATAGATCTTCTTCCTTAATTAGTTCATTATTTGAAACTCGGATTAATAAATTATTTAAAAATTCTTGAACTTGTAAATTAGCATTACTAATTAAAAATAAAACATTTTCAGGTGCGTTTTGTTGTGTCACAACATTAGACATAAAGTCTAAACGTCTTTCTGAAGATGTACTATTATTTAATTCAATAATACTTTCTTTGTCTAACGTTACTACGTTACCAACACTTCGAGGGCAAGTATAATAAAAAGCCTAATAGCTCAAACTTGAACAAAGTCTCAGAATTAGCATCGGCGATAAAACATTCCAGGGAGGCTTTTTTAGAAAAATCTTATCCAGAGTTAGATCCTAAAAATTTTAATTTTGACGGGACTTATATTTCAAGTAAAAATCTTAAATCTAAATATTTTTCTATAAGAGTTTTTTATAAAGAGGGATTTGCAAAAAATCACGATGAAATTCCTCGTGCATTGCTTGTGCAAATCCTTCTAAAAAAAAACCTTTTAAAAAATTTTTAGATTTATTAAAAAAAAAATAATATTAATCATATTATTTTTTTATCATAACCTATTATCTATTTAAATTTTAAAAAGAAAGGTGGAGAAATTTAAAAAAGCCTTCTGCCCCTATTTTTAGTTTAATTTTTTAAAATAACATATATTTTAATAAGTATATATAAACCTTTTTATTCATCTTTACTTAATAATCTAATTAGTTCTTTCATAATTAGATCAAAACGCGTTGAATCTTTTACCTGACTATTATCATTTAAAAAGAATTTATGAATCTCCTTTAGAACATAGATATAATTAGTCGTATCACTACTTTTTAAGATAGTTTTCTGAATATTCAAAAAAATATCTCGAAATAAATCCCACTCGACGATTAAAGCTAATTCATCGAGAAGGGATTGTATCTTATTTAAATCAATTGAAGAATTATCTAGAGAATATAGGTAAATTATACCAAATACACTTAATAATCCACCAATTAATATTATAATTTTTAAAAATGTTGGTTTAATAGGATTATCTTCCTTGATTTCATTATTTCCCTCTTTTTTTTCGATTTCCTCGCTTCCCACGTTTTTATCGTTCTCGTCGATTCCATCGATATTAAAAAAGAAGAAAATAAAATTTTTAAATAATTTGAAAAAGATTTCCATTTTTTTTTTTATAAATAATATATATTAGTTATTTTTATAACGTACCAAATATGTTTCTAATTTACCTAAAAAGGGTATAATGATGATAAAAAAGAAAAAATAATAAATCATACTTATAATACCAATTTCATTATAAGGATATTCAACTGGACATTGTCCCACCCAACCTAATAATAAGAAAGCTACAACTAATAACCAATAACAAACTTTAAAAATAGGTCTAAAAGTGGTACTTCTAATTTCAGATGAATTGGTAAAAGGTATTGTTAATAAAATAATTAATGAACCAAACATAGCAATAACACCACCAATTTTATTCGGGATCGATCTTAAAATTGCATAAAAAGGTAAAAAATACCATTCAGGTACAATATGTAAAGGTGTTTTCATTGGATTAGCTTCAATATAATTATCAGGATGTCCTAAAGTATTTGGATAATAAAAGATAAAAATAAAAAATATTAAAAATAATAACATTAAACCAAATAAATCTTTTGTATAAAAATAAGGATAAAATGGTATGTTTTCTATTTTTAAAGTAATACCTAACGGATTATTTGAACCAACTTCATGTAATAAAATTAAATGAATTAAAACAGCACCTACAATTATAAAAGGGAAAGTAAAGTGTAAACTAAAAAAACGATTTAAAGTAGGATTATCCACAGCAAAACCGCCCCATAACCAATCAACAATATCTTTACCTATTAAAGGTATTGCTGAAAACAAATTAGTAATAACAGTTGCACCCCAAAAACTCATTTGTCCCCAAGGTAATACATAACCTATAAAAGCTGTAGCCATCATTAAAATAAAGATAATTACACCAGAACACCATAAAGCTTCTCTTGGTGTAATATATGAACCATAATATAACCCTCTAAAAATATGTACATATACAACAATAAAAAAAAAAGAAGCTCCATTGGCATGAGTATATCTAATTAACCAACCATTATTAACATCTCTCATAATATGTTCAATACTATTAAAAGCTAAATCAATATGAGGTGTATAATGCATTGCTAGAAGAATACCAGTTAAAATTTGTACTACTAACATAATACCAGCTAACGAACCAAATCCAAAAAAATAATTTAAATTAATCGGAGTAGGATAATCTATTATATGATTATTAAGAACTGCAAATAATGATTTTTTATTCCATCTCATATTTGAAATAAAAAATAACCTAAAAACAAAAATAATCGAAAACTATTATGCATTTATTTTTTATCCCAAGGATTATTAAATTCAAATAATCTATATTGTTGTGATAAATGAATAGGTTCATAAACAACTCTTTTTTTTAATTCGTTATAAAACACTTCTAAGAAACCACTTAATGGAAAATCTTTACGTAAAGGATGTCCTTCAAAACCATAATCGGTTAAAATTCTTCTTAAATCAGGATGATTAAAAAAATAAATACCAAACATATCCCATACTTCTCTTTCACACCAATTTGCTGCTTTATAAATAGTAATAATAGAATCTACAGATTGTAATTCATTAATTGTAATTTTTATTTTTAAACGACTATTAAATCGAATACTTAATAAATTATAAATAATTTCAAAACGTTTTTTTTTATTAATATAATCTACAACACAAATTTCTGATAATATTTTAAATTGACAATTTGTATGATTTTTTAAGAAAAAAAGAATAGAAATTAATTTATTTGTTGAAATATTAATACATAATTCATTTTTATATGAAGTATAATTTATTATTGGTAAAATTTGTAATAAATACTGACTAAATTTTTGTAATAATTTCATAAATTGAAATATAGTATATAATATTCATATTTTATATTAAAAAAATAAATATTTTTTTGTTTGAAAAGAGCTAATTACGTATTAAATATACATATATATCTATTACGAGATTAATATAATAAAAATTATATTAATAAAACAGGATTTAATTTTAATTAAAAAGCAAATAAAATTAAGAAAGCCATCATTAAACAAAATAAAGCAATTGCTTCAGTTAATGCAAAACCTAAAATAGCAGTTCTCATTAATTCTTGTTGTAAAGAAGGATTTCTTGAAATACCTATAATTAAAGAACCAAAAACATTACCGATACCGATACCAGCACCGATTAAGCCTAAAGTAGCTAATCCTGCACCTAAAAATTTAGAAGCTTGTAATAACATAAATGTATTATCAATTTTTTATTTTTATTTAAAATATCTAAAAGAATAGATTTTTCCAATTTAATTAAAAATCTTAATTAAAAATTTTAATTAATTTGTGTTGTATAAAGATCTTTTTCTATAAGATGTATTTTAATTTTTACATCTTATAAGTTTTATATAAAATAACAATACATTTTATTTATATTTTTGAATATTATTTACCATTCTAAGGCATCACTATACCAAATATAAATAAAACCTATAACTAATTCAACTAAAAATTCAATCATAGTCCAAAAACCCCATGAAAAATTTGAACTTAAAGTTAAAACCCAAGGAAAAACAAAAACAGCCTCTAAATCAAAAATAATAAAAAGAATAGCTACTAAATAAAATTTTACATCAAAAACTTTTCTAGCATCATTATAAGGATTAAATCCACATTCATAGGCTGTTAACTTTTCTAAATCATCTTTTTGTTTAATTAAACCAAAAGATAAAATGAAAATTAAAATTGATAAAAATAAACTTAATATTAAAAATATAAAAATATTGGAATAATTTAATAACATATTAATAAATATAATTTAAAATAAAATAAACGGAAAAAACGGGACTCGAACCCGCGACCTATAGCGTGACAAGCTACCACTCTAACCAACTGAGCTATTTTTCCATTATTTTATAATATTATGTTTGAAGTATATATTTTTGTTATTTTACTAATGTAAATTTAAAGCATCATTTATATACATACAAGTTAAAATTGTAAAAACATATGCTTGAATTAAAGCTACAGCTATTTCTAACCCAACTAATAATACAATAATAATTAAAGGAATAAAATGTACCATAAAAATAAAACTATTAACATTTAACATAGTCCAGGCAAAACCTGCAATTACTTTTAATAAAGTATGTCCTGCCATCATATTAGCAAATAATCGTACAGGTAAACTAATTACACGAAAAATATATGAAACTAATTCAATAGGAACTAATATAGGTACTAATGCAATACTAGCACCACTTGGTAATAATAAATTTAAAAAATTTAATTTATATTTTTTAATTCCAATAATATTAAAACCTAAATAAATAGTTAATGCTAACGTAAATGTAATAATTAAATGACTCGTTACTGTAAAACTATATGGAACCATTCCTATTAAATTACATAATAAAATAAAAAAAAAAACTACAAAAATTAATGAAACAAAATGTTTACCTGCTTTACCAATACTTGAATAAGTTAATTCTATAGTAATATTAAAGATCATTTCAAAAATTTGTTGAAAACGTGTTGGAATAAATTTAGTTTTTATACAAGTAAAAATATATAAATAAACTAAACCTATTATTAAAATTAAAGAAGCATTCGTAAATACAAAAGGTATTTGAAAAATAGGTAAAATTTCAAATTGTTCTAAAGGACTAAACATAAAATTTATTTATTTTAGATAATTAAATTAATTACCTCCCCACCAGTAAACAGTTACAAATAAAAATAACCAAACAACATCAACAAAATGCCAATACCATGCTGCAGCTTCAAAACCAAAGTGGTGCTGTTTTGTAAAATGATGATTAATTAATCTAATAGTACTTACTATAATAAAAATAGTACCAACAATAACGTGTATACCATGAAATCCTGTTAATAAAAAGAAAGTAGTACCATAAATACTATCTGAAATAGAAAAGGTACTTTCAATATATTCATATGCTTGAATTAAAGTAAAAAAAAATGCTAATGAAATTGTAATAATTAAACTTAAAATTGCATTTTTTCTATCACCAAAAACAATTGAATGATGTGCCCAGGTAATCGTTGCACCTGATGATAATAAAATTATAGTATTTAATAATGGAATACCCCAAGCATTTACAGTTTCAATACCTAATGGTGGCCATAATGAACCTATTTCAGGTGTTGGTGCTAAAGCAGAATGAAAAAACGCCCAAAAAAAACTAATAAAAAATAATAATTCACTAAATATAAATAAAAGCATACCATTTCTTAAACCTAATTGTACTTGTTTTGTATGTTGACCTTCATAAACAGCTTCTCTAACGATATCACGAAACCAAGTATACATTGTTAAAATAACCATGAATAAACCTGTTAATATTAAAAGATTACTACCTATATAACCATGGAAATACATTGCACCGCCAAATGTTAAAAAAAAAAGACCGAATGAAATAACAAAAGGCCATGGACTTGGATCAACTAAATGATATGGATGCTTTTGGGTATTTTGGGTATTTTGGGTAATTTTTTTGAAAGAATTTAAATCGTTTTGAAATTTATCGATATTAGAATCATTAGTTGTAGTTTCAATTTGTAAAGTTTTTTTATTAATATAATAGTAATTTTTCATAAGTATAATTTAAATTGTAATAATTAATTATTTAATGATAAATAATATATTTTTTAATATTATCTTTCATCTTAAACAATAAATATTTTTTTAAATCTAAATTTGAAAATAATTAATAAAAATTTATTTACTCAAATTCTTTAATTCTTTTTTAATTAATACTTGGGTTTTTTTTAAATTATTATTTTATTCATAAATTTTTTTATCGATCAATTTCACCAAAAACTACATCTAATGTACCGATAATTGTTACAACATCAGCAATCATATGATTTTTAGCCATAAAATCTAATGCTTGTAAATGTAAAAATCCTGGTGATTTTATTTTACAACGATAAGGTTTATTTGTTCCATCAGATATTAAATATACACCATATTCTCCTTTAGGAGCTTCAATAACAGTATAAGTTTCACCACTATTTATACTAATATTTTCAGAATAATATTTAAAATGATGTATTAAAGATTCCATAGAATTTTTAATTTGAGTTCTATTTGGATTTGTGATTTTTTTATCATCTAATTTAATAAGACCTGTAGGTATTTTATTAAGTACTTGTAAAATAATTCTAACAGATTGTCGCATTTCTTCAATTCTAATTAAATAACGATCATAACAGTCACCATTCGTTCCTACAGGTATATCAAATTCTAATTGATCATAAATTTCATAAGGTTGTGTTTTACGTAAATCCCATGAAATACCTGATCCACGTAACATTACACCACTAAAACCTAAATTTAATGCATCTTGAGCCGAAACTATACCGATATCTACTAATCTTTGTTTCCAAATTCTATTGTTAGTTAACATCTCTTCAATTTCATCTAATCTTGTATTAAATTGTTCACAAAAAATATAAATATCGTTTAATAAACCTTTAGGTAAATCTTGATTTACACCGCCAGGTCTAAAATATGCAGCATGCATACGTGCACCTGAAACCCTTTCATAAAATTCCATCAATTTTTCACGTTCTTCAAACCCCCAAAAATAAGGTGTCATAGCTCCTACATCTAAAGCATGACAACAAACCGCTAATAAATGATTTAATATACGAGTTATTTCAGAAAAAAGAACTCGAATATATTGTGCTCTTAAAGGAATATCACAATTTAATAATTTTTCAATTGCTAAAACATAAGCATGTTCTTGACACATCATTGAAACATAATCTAATCTATCAAAATAAGGTAAAGCTTGTAAATAGTTTTTATATTCAATTAATTTTTCAGTACCTCTATGTAATAAACCTATATGTGAATCTGCTTTTTGAACTAATTCTCCATTTAATTCTAAAATTAAACGTAAAACCCCATGAGCTGCTGGGTGTTGTGGGCCGAAATTTATAGAAAAATTTTTTATTTTTTTTAATGACATTTTTTATTTTAATTTTTTAATTTTAATATAATATTTATAAATTAATTTTTTTATAAATATATAGCATATATAGTAAGTAAATATTTTTAAAATATTTATTTCTTTTTATATTATGATTTTTCAGGAAATTTTTAATAATAATTTTGAAATTATTATTCCCGAATTTTTTTTAACAACTATTTTATTAATTTTATTATTATTTGGAGTTTTTTATAAAAAAAATCAAAATACTCAAAAAATTTTGATTATAAAAAATATTACTACTATAATAATATATTTTTTATTAATTCTTTTAATATTAACATTAAATATAACAAATATTTCAAATAATATATTAAATGGTATATTAATTATAAATAATTTTACACAATTTATTAAAGTAATTCTAATTTTATCAACAATTGTTTGTTTTTTAATACAACAAAAATATTTAATACAACAAAAAATAAATTTCTATGAAATTAATATATTAATGTTAATATCATTATTAGGTTTAATGTTATTAATCTCTTCAAACCATTTTATTACTTTATATTTAGCAATTGAATTACAAAGTTTAAGTTTTTATATTTTAACATCAACTCAAAAAAAATCAATATTATCAATTGAAGCAGGTTTGAAATATTTTATTTTAGGATCAATTGCTTCAGGTTTTATTTTATTTGGTTCATCAATTATTTATGTTATTACAGGTTCATTAAATTTTAATAATATTTTTTTAATTTTATCAAATATCAATTTTTTAGATAATATTAATTTATTAATTAGTTTATCTTATGGATTAATTTTTATTTTAGTCGGTATATTATTTAAGATAGGAGCTTCTCCTTTTCATTTTTGGTTACCCGATGTATATGAAGGTGCTCCTAATAATATTTCAAGTTTTTTTGCTATTGTTCCAAAAATTGCATTTATAGGTATTTTAATTCGTTTATTTTTTGATACTTTTTTTAATATTTCTTATTTTTTTGAAATATTTTTTTATATTATCGCTTTTTTATCAATGTTAATTGGTGCATTATCAGCATTACAACAAAAAAAAATAAAACGATTATTAGCTTATAGTTCAATAAGTCATGTAGGTTTTATTTTAATAGGATTTACTTCAAATATATTAAATAATATTCCGTTTATTTTATTATACGTTATTATTTATATTATAACAAGTATTAATTTATGGACTTCTTACTTATCTTTAAATATAAATCATAAACCTATTAAATATTTAACTGATTTATCAAATATTTATTCTATTAATAAATTAATCGCTATTATTATTATATTAAATATTTTTTCATTAGCTGGAATACCACCATTAGCTGGATTTTTTGCAAAATTATTTATTTTTTTTTCTGCTATTAAAAATAATTATTTTAGTTTAGTTTTTTTTGGTATTATTATAAGTGTTTTAAGTTCTTTTTATTATTTAAAAATAATTAAAATTATTTATTTTGAAAAAATATTAAGAAAAATGTATATTTCACAACTTAATAAAATACAAAGTATTATATTATTAATTAATACTCAATTTATTTTATTTTTATTTTTGTACCCCAATATTATATTAGTAAATTTAAATAAAATTTATTTATCTTTATTAATATAATATTTTGTCTGGATAGCTCAGTTGGTTAGAGTAAAAGACTGAAAATCTTTGTGTCGGTGGTTCAAATCCACCTTCAGACAATTTTTATTATTAAAAATATGTATCTTTTAAGACTAACTTTTAAATCTTTTCAAAAAATTAATCAACTTAAACAAAATTTATTAAAATTAAAAAAATTTATAAATACCGAAATCAATGGAATATTTCAAACAAAAAAAAAAAAAAAAATTTTTACTGTATTAAAATCACCACATGTAAATAAAAAATCACGTGAACAGTTTATTTATAATAATTATACTCCTAAAATTGATATTAAATTTATTAATATTTTTCAATTATTAAATTTTTTAATCTTAATTAAAAAATTTTTATCTGAAAATACTTTAATAAATGTTAAAATTATAAAAAAAAATTAAAGTTATGCTTATAGCTTAATTGGATAAAGCGTTAGATTGCGGATCTATAAAATGAAAGTTCAAATCTTTCTAAGCATATATTTTATTTACTTTGAAGTATAGCCAAGTGGTAAGGCCTCCGTTTTTGGTACGGAAAATCAAAGGTTCGAATCCTTTTACTTCAAAAGGGCCTATAACTCAGTTGGTTAGAGTATACGCCTGATAAGTGTAAAGTCAGTAGTTCAAATCTACTTAGGCCTATATGAATAATTAGCTCAATTGGTAGAGTATTCCGTTTACACCGAAAATGTTAGCGGTTCGAGTCCGTTATTATTCAATTAATAAAAAATGATATGTCAACAATTAATCAATTATTTTTAAAAAAACAAAAACGCTTAGAAAAAAAAAAAAGAAATAAAAGTCCAGCTTTAAAACAATGTCCACAACGTAAAGGTATTTGTTTAAAAGTTTATAATATTACACCTAAAAAACCTAATTCAGCTATGAGAAAAGTGGCAAAAGTTCACCTATCTAGTAGATATACTATAATTACTTATATACCTGGTATTGGACATACTTTACAAGAACATTCAATTGTTTTAGTGCGCGGTGGTAGGGTTAAGGATTTACCTGGTGTAAAATATCATGTAATTCGAGGTAAATACGATTTATTAGGGATTTATTCTAGAAAAACATCAAGATCAAAATATGGAACTAAAATACGAAGAGTATAAAATAAAAAAATTATTTATAAATATGTTATTAAAAAAAGGAAAAAAAACTTATTCTGAAAACATATTTAAAAATATTTTAATTAATTTAAAAAAAATTACACAACAAAAACCAAATTTTATTCTATTTAAATCAATTGATAATTTATTACCAAAATTAAAAGCAATAAGTATTCCTAATAAAAAAAGAAAAAAAAAAAATAAAAAAAAAGATAGATATTTTTTAATGCTTTTAAATGAAGATAAACAAATTAAAAAATCTGTTTATTGGTTACTTTCAAATTCAAATTTGAAAAATATACAAAATGAGATTATTCAAACTTCAAAAAATAAAAGTAAAACAATTAATACAAAAAAACAGTATTATAAAAATATTAAAAAATTAAAATTTAATCTTATTTTTGATTAATATTTAATAAACAATTTTTATGAATAAAATAATATTTTTTAAAAAAAAAAGCAAACAAAATGCTCAACTTTATAGATCTAGTTGTAAAATTATTTTTAATAAATTTACAACTAAACAAAGTAACTCAATAAATTTAAAAAATCAAAAAAGTAACTCAATAAATTTAGAAGAAAAAGTGATAAATTATATCCCCTTTCAAGAGAGTGCACTTGTAACAAACGAAAGAATCTTAAAAAACTTTGAAAAGAATACCGAACCTACGAAAAACGGTTTTGAACGTATGCCTCCACGTGGATTTGCGCGTAGTATTTTTTGTAAAGATATAAGAGAAAGTCTATCTCCTGGATGTATACCAAAGGTAAAAGAAGGTTCATCTATAATTGTTATTAATCTTCTAATTAATCACATATTTAAAAACTTAAGTAAAGATCCTTTTATGGATTCTTTTAAAGGTAAAATAAAATTAATGACAATTCGGGAAAATTTGATTAATATTTTGGGATATGAACAACTTATAATTATGTTTAATGCGTCTAATGATACTTTAAAAAAACCACCAATTAAATGGAAATATCTTTCACCTCGTATAAAAGTTGATTTATTTTATAAACGTCTTCAAAATGAGTATTATGTTAATCATAAAGAAAACTTTATTTTATTTTTGGATTGGTTAACTAAAAAAATGCTAGATATTATGAAAGAATTAATACAAAATGGTAAAATAATATTATGGAAAAAAAAAAAATAAATATTGTTAAAAAATTTAGATTAACTAAATTACAAAAAATTCAACAAATTCATAAATATATATATATTTTTCGTTATAATGATTTAAATATTAACGAAATAAGGTTTTTAAAGAAAAAAATTAAAAAATTAGAATATAAGTCTTTAATATTAAAACAAAATTTAATTATTCCAATTTTTTCTAACTTAAAAGGACAAGGTTCTATTTTAATAATTTATGGAAATAATGATTTAAATTTAATTAAAAATTTAATTAATTTTAAAAAACTTGAATTAATTTCTTTAAGTAGCCCTAATATTATTTATTCTAATTCAAAAATAAAAAAAATACTATCACAGAATTATTTACCTTTAAATAATTTAATTGTTCAACCTTTTTTAAATTTTATCTATTATTTAAGAAAAATTTAAAAAGGCGATTATAACTTAAAGGTAGAGTGTTAGATTGTGGGTCTAAGTGTTATGGGTTCAAGTCCCATTTTTCGCCCATTTGTTATTCTATTAAAATTTTTATGTTTAATAAATTCATATTAATTTTTTTACTTATTTTACCATTAATAGCGGTTATTATATTATCTTTTTCGAAAAATAAAAAATTTATTAAAAATTTTAGTATTTTTATGTCGTTTTTTATTTTTTTAATGTCATTACCTTTATGGATTTTATTTGATAAATCAACTTCTAATTTTCAATATTTATTTAAAATAGAATGGATTAATCAATTTAATATTAATTTTTATTTAGGTATTGATGGTATTTCATTATTTTTTATAATTTTAACAACATTTTTGATTCCTATATGTATGCTAATTAGTTACGAAATTATTAATAAAAATATAAAAGAATATTTTATTTTATATTTTATTTTAGAATTTTGTTTAATTATTTCATTTAGTGTATTAGATCTACTAATCTTTTATATTTTTTTTGAAAGTGTATTAATACCAATGTTTTTAATTATTGGTATTTGGGGATCAAGAGAACGTAAAATTAAAGCTTCTTATTTATTTTTTATGTATACATTAGCAGGTTCATTATTTATGTTTATTGCCATTATTCATTTATTTTTAACTGTAGGTACAACAGATTATCAAATATTATATTATAGTAATTTTAACTTTTCGTATGAAAAATTATATTTTTTAGCTTTTTTTTTATCTTTTGCTATTAAAGTTCCAATGTTACCGTTTCATGTTTGGTTACCTGAAGCTCATGTTGAAGCACCTACAGCAGGTTCTGTATTATTAGCTGGTATTTTATTAAAATTAGGATCATACGGTATGATTAGATTTTTAGTTCCTTTATTCCCTAAAGCTACTTTATATTTTACACCTTATATTTTAGTATTATGTTTAATATCAGTTATTTATGCTTCATTAACAGCTATTCGACAAACAGATTTAAAACGTATTATTGCTTACGCATCAGTTGCTCATATGAATTTTATTATTTTAGGTATTTTTTCTTTAACTATTCAAGGTTTAGAAGGTAGTATTATTCAGATGATTAGTCATGGTTTAGTATCAAGTGGATTATTCTTTTCAATAGGATGTTTATATGATAGATATCATACACGTTTTATTAATTATTACGGTGGTTTAGCGCATACAATGCCTTTATTTTGTATTGCCTTATTTATTTATGTCTTAGCTAATATGTCTATTCCAGGTTCAAGTAGTTTTGTAGGTGAAATTCTTATTTTAACAGGGGTTTTTGAGGATAATACTACAACAGCTGTTTTTGCAATTATTGGAATGTTTTTAGGTGGTATTTATTCTTTATTATTTTATAATCGGATTTGTTATGGTAATATTCAAAATATTTATTTAAAAATATATTATGATTTAACTTATCGTGAATTTTTAATACATTTAATCTTAATTATAAATATTTTTTTATTAGGTTTATATCCTAAAATTTTTGAAAGTTGTATGCATGAAAGTGTATCAAAAATCTTAATACATATCGATTTTTCTTATTTTTATTAAATAATATAATTAGTATATTTTTTAATAAAAATAAAAAGCCCTTTTAGTCTAATGGTTAGGACATTGCCTTTTCACGGCAAAGATACGAGTTCAATTCTCGTAAAGGGTATTATAAATATATATTTGATATATTTAAAAATAATTATAAATTTTTTATAATTATATAAATATGATAATTTAATAACCTATATGGCTATTGAATTATCATATATATTGGAATCAAATATTAAAAAATATAAAGATGAAAAAAGTTTACAAGAAACAGGTATTGTTCTTTCAATGAGTGATGGTATTGCTAGATGTTATGGTTTAACTAAAATTCAAGCAGGTGAAATGGTTGAATTTAATAATGGTAATATTAAAGGTATGGCTTTAAACTTAGAACCTGATGTAGTTGGTGTTGTTGTTTTTAGTAATGATAGAGAAATTCAAGAAGGTAATTTTGTAAGAAGAACCGGAGCTATTGTTAGTGTACCTGTAGGACCTGAAGTATTAGGTAGAGTAGTTGATGCTTTAGGACAACCTATCGATGGTAAAGGACAAATTAATAGTAAATTAGAAAGTAGAGTTGAAGTAAAAGCTCCCGGTATTATGCCAAGAGAAAGTGTTAAAGAACCCGTACAAACAGGTTTAAAAGCTGTAGATAGTTTAATTCCTATTGGTCGTGGACAAAGGGAGTTAATTATTGGTGATAGACAAACAGGTAAAACTTCTATTGCAATCGATACTATAATTAATCAAAAAGAACCTCATTTAAAAAAAGATATAAATAACCAATTATATTGTATTTATGTAGGTGTAGGTCAAAAAAGATCAACTATTGCGGAATTAACTAAAACTTTAGAAGAAAAAAATGCAATGTTCTTTTCTGTTATAGTAGCCGCAACTGCTTCAGATTCAGCACCATTACAGTATTTAGCACCTTATACTGGTTGTGCTTTAGGTGAATATTTTAGAGATAATGGAAAACATGCCGTTATTTTTTATGATGATTTATCAAAACAAGCTGTAGCTTATAGACAAATGTCATTATTATTAAGAAGACCTCCAGGTAGAGAAGCTTATCCTGGTGATGTATTTTATTTACACTCACGTTTATTAGAAAGAGCTGCTAAAATGAATAGAAAAATTGGTGGAGGTTCATTAACAGCTTTACCCATTATTGAAACTCAAGCTGGTGATGTTTCTGCTTATATCCCAACTAATGTTATATCAATTACTGATGGACAAATTTTCTTAGAAACTGAATTATTTAATGAAGGTCAAAGACCTGCAATAAGTGTTGGTTTATCTGTAAGTCGTGTTGGTTCTGCTGCTCAAATTAAAGCAATGAAACAAATTGCAGGTACTATGAAATTAGAATTAGCTCAATTTAGAGAAGTACAAGCTTTTGCCCAATTTGGTTCTGATTTAGATGCAACTACTCAACAACAATTAAATAGAGGGGTTAGATTAACTGAAATGTTAAAACAAGGATTAAATATACCTTTATCTGTTGAAGATCAAATTATAATTATTTATTTAGGTGTACGAGGTTTTTTAGATAAAATTGCTGTAGATAAAATTTCAATTTTTGAAAATAATTGGTTAAATTTTATTAAAAATAATCATTTAGATATTTTAGAAGAAATTTTAACTAAAAAAGAAATATCTAAAGAATTAGATAAAAAATTAAATAAGTTAGCAATTGATTTTACTAATAATTTTATTATTAAATAATTATGATAACTATTAAACAAATTTTATTTCGAAATGTTGACATTCTGTCAATATTTTCAGTGTTGATTTCAATATCTTTCTATTATAATTATTTATTAAAATCTTATTTTAGTGTGGGAACAAAAATGAGTATTATTTTTAAAATAATCTATCAGGTTTTAATATTTTTCATAATTGTAGTATTATATGTAAGCTGTGCACCTGTTGCGATGTGCATGGAAAGACCCGTAGTAATTTTAAATAGTGAAACGAATCTTTTGGTTTTGTTTCAAATGTTTTTAGACCAGTATAATAATAATTTTTCTGTAGCATTTAGTCTTTTTCTGCGGACTGTTCTTTCAGTAGAAAACTTTCCTTATTTAATGCAAATGCATTTAACCTTGGGAAACGATTTAAGTTTATCTGCGAAATTTCAAATATTTATAAATGTCTATAAGGAGATGTATAGATTTGGCGATGTGTTTACGGAAATTATGTTTATCTATAACGATTATATAAGGAATAACCCAATAACCGATGTTGAATTAATAAGAGTTTTAACTTTGTTTTTCGATACACTTAAACCCATCCTTAAAAATGTAATGTACTTAAATGCTTTCTTTTTTGATATTACGCCGCCGATAATACAGCCTTTACAGAGATTTGACCCCTATTTAGGGCACCATATTATGCAGTATCTTGTCCCCACATATTTTAAATTTCGCGGGGCTAGCTTATTAGTTTTTGTAGAGGTCTTAGAGAATTTAAAGTTGATGTCGTCCTTAATTTTTAATCTTCAAAATAATATTGAAATTAATACAGCATTAATTGAAACAGGAAGTACTACTTTGTCCGAAGTAAATTTTAGAAGTATGCAGTTTCTTACCAATAATAATTGGAATACTTCTGAATCATTCAGAATAATTTATGATCAATTTGTAAACCTTCCTACGAATGGGGATCTTATCTTATTTATTCAAAATTATATTGTACAATATTCAACTATATTGTATGACGATGTTTACATTAATTATTTAAATCACCATCCTGAGGAGGTGATTGAAACTGCACGACGCATGAGATCGGTTCCACGACTTCTTGACATGTTAAACCATATAGCAAATAATCAGAACTATGTAAATCTAGAAATTCATAATCAGATTTCTCAACAAATTGATAGTAGGATTCAACATTTACGAGATTTACATACGAGTACAGGAGTTATCTCTAACTACAATTTACGTCCTCGTTAATGTCTATTAAATTATTATTATAAATTTAAATTTTATTTATTTTATAATTTTAATTAATTCTATAATAATATAAGTTTTTTTATTATTAATTTTAAAAATTAATTATAGAATATTATTATAAATATATTATTAATTTAAAAATTTTTAAATTAATTTTTATTATTTAAGTAGAAATATTTTATATTTCAAATTTATTTTATTCTATTATGTTATTATTAACTTTAATTTTTTTACCTTTTTTAGGTTCAGTGGCGGCTGGACTATTTGGTTTTTATATTGGACGTAAAGGTTCAGTATTTATAACCACTTTAACAACTTTTTTAAGTTGTTTTTTTTCATTAATTATTATTTATAATTCAATTACAAATGAATATGAATATATTATTTATATTTCAAATTGGATTAATAGTGGTCTTTTTAATTGTAATTGGTGTTTTTTATTTGATAGTTTAACAATGACTATGCTTGTTGTTGTAACAAGTATTTCAACATTAGTTCATTTATATTCATCACAATATATGGCACATGATCCACATTTATCAAGATTTATGTCATATTTATCATTATTTACTTTTTTTATGATTATTTTAGTTACTGGTGATAACTTTATGCAAATGTTTGTTGGCTGGGAAGGTGTAGGTTTTTGTTCTTATTTATTAATCAATTTTTGGTTTACACGTTTACAAGCTAATAAAGCTGCAATTAAAGCAATGCTAGTTAATAGAATTAGTGATTTAATTTTATTATTAGGTGTATTAACCATTTTTTATAATATTAGAACTATTGAATATTTTAGTACATTTGCGGCTATTTCTATTGTTAAAGATTTTAAATTTATTTTTTTTAATTATATTTTAAGTATTGTAGATGTAGCATGTATTTTAATCTTTATAGGTGCAATGGGTAAATCAGCTCAAATTTTTTTACATTTATGGTTACCTGATGCTATGGAAGGTCCTACACCAGTTTCTGCATTAATTCATGCAGCAACAATGGTAACAGCAGGTGTATATTTAACTGCACGTTGTTCACCAATGTTTGAATATTCTATGTTTTCTTTAAAAGTAATTACTATAATTGGAGCATCAACAGCCTTTTTTGCAAGTACTGTTGGATTAGTTCAAAATGATTTTAAAAAAATAGTTGCTTATTCAACTTGTAGTCAATTAGGTTATATGTTTTTTGCTTGTGGATTATCAAACTACCCATTAGCTATTTTCCATTTATCAAATCATGCATATTTTAAAGCTTTATTATTTTTATGTTCAGGTGCTGTAATTCATGCTATGGGTGATGAACAAGATATTAGAAAAATGGGTGGTTTAAGACGTATATTACCTTTTACTTATATAATGTTTTTAATAGGTTCATTATCTTTAATGGGTTTTCCCTTTTTAACTGGATTTTATTCAAAAGATTTAATTTTAGAAGTAGCTTTTGCAAGTTTTAGTGAAACAGGTCATTTTGCTTATTGGTTAGGTACAATTGGTGCTTTTTTTACAGCATTCTATTCAACCCGTTTATTATTTTTTGCATTTTTAACTGAAACCAATGCTTATAAAAATATTATAAAAAATGCACATGATGTTCCTTTAGAAATGGGAATTCCTTTAGGTTTATTAGCTTTTGGTAGTATTTTTATTGGTTATCTTTTAAAAGATATGTTTGTTGGTTTAGGTTCTAATTTTTGGAATAATTCAATTTATATAAATCCATTAAATAATCAGATGATTGATGCTGAATTTTTACCAATATTTTTTAAATTATTACCAGTTATTTTAAGTTTTTGTGGATTATTTGGTGCATTTTATTTATATTTTTTTAAATTTAAATTTTTATATAATTTAAAAATTTCAGAATATGGTTTATATTTTTATAATTTTTTAAATAGAAAATGGTATTTTGATAAAATTTATTATGAATTTATAAATCAATATATTTTAAAAATTGGTTATAATGTAACATATAAAATGATTGATAAAGGTTTAATCGAAATATGTGGTCCATATGGTTTAACTACTATTTTTTCATTTTTAAGTCAACGGATAATATTATTACAAACAGGTTATATCTATCACCATTCATTATTAATATTAATAAGTACTATATTTTTAATAAATATTATTTTTTTTTCTATTATTTATTATTTTAATATTATTATTATTTTATTATTTTTATTTATATTTTTATTAATTAAATAAAAATAATAAAATATCTATCTTTTAAGATATAATTATAAAATTATATAATTTATATATATTATGGATTTTGAAATAATTTTTTTTTATACTTTTTCAACTATAGCGTTAACTTCAGCTATTTTTGTAATATATTCTACAAATACAATATATTCTGCATTTTTTTTAATATTAGTTTTTATAAATTCAACAGGTTTATTATTAATCTCAGAAGTTGAATTTTTATCAATAATGTTAATTATTATATATGTAGGAGCAATTACTGTATTATTTTTATTTGTAATTATGATGTTAGATGTTAATGTATTAATTGATAAAAATAAAATTAATAATAATTTTGGTTATTTACCTATTATTTTTTTAATTAGTTTTATTTTTTTTTTAGAAACATTTGTAATGTTTAGTAAAGTTTTTACAACATATTATCATTTAATAAATAATTCTTTTTTTAATCAAGAAGTAAATACCTTATTTTTTTTTCACGATAGTATGAAAGGTACTTTTGAAATATTTGTTGATGTTAAACTTTTTTTAAAAAATTTTATAAATCAATTAGATACAATTACAAATATTGAAACAATAGGTCAAATTTTATATAGTTATTATGCTTTTTTTTTTTTAGTTGCAGGTATTATATTATTAATATCTTTAATTGGTGCAGTAACTTTAACTAAAAAAGAAAAAAAGAAAAATTTTAAACAAAATATTTATAAACAACTTTCAAGAAATTCATTAAAAGCTATTTTTAATATATATTCAAATAAAATTGTTTAACTTTTTAAATATTAATATAAATACAATCTTAACTTAATTGGTAGAGTATTAGCCTTCTAAGCTTTAAAATCTTGGTTCGAGTCCAAGAGATTGTATTTATTTATAAAAAAAAAAATGGAAATCTTTTTCAAATTATTTAAAAATTTTATTTTCTTCTTTTTTAATATCGATGGAATCGACGAGAACGATAAAAACGTGGGAAGCGAGGAAATCGAAAAAAAAGAGGGAAATAATGAAATCAAGGAAGATAATCCTATTAAACCAACATTTTTAAAAATTATAATATTAATTGGTGGATTATTAAGTGTATTTGGTATAATTTACCTATATTCTCTAGATAATTCTTCAATTGATTTAAATAAGATACAATCCCTTCTCGATGAATTAGCTTTAATCGTCGAGTGGGATTTATTTCGAGATATTTTTTTGAATATTCAGAAAACTATCTTAAAAAGTAGTGATACGACTAATTATATCTATGTTCTAAAGGAGATTCATAAATTCTTTTTAAATGATAATAGTCAGGTAAAAGATTCAACGCGTTTTGATCTAATTATGAAAGAACTAATTAGATTATTAAGTAAAGATGAATAAAAAGGTTTATATATACTTATTAAAATATATGTTATTTTAAAAAATTAAACTAAAAATAGGGGCAGAAGGCTTTTTTAAATTTCTCCACCTTTCTTTTTAAAATTTAAATAGATAATAGGTTATGATAAAAAAATAATATGATTAATATTATTTTTTTTTTAATAAATCTAAAAATTTTTTAAAAGGTTTTTTTTTAGAAGGATTTGCACAAGCAATGCACGAGGAATTTCATCGTGATTTTTTGCAAATCCCTCTTTATAAAAAACTCTTATAGAAAAATATTTAGATTTAAGATTTTTACTTGAAATATAAGTCCCGTCAAAATTAAAATTTTTAGGATCTAACTCTGGATAAGATTTTTCTAAAAAAGCCTCCCTGGAATGTTTTATCGCCGATGCTAATTCTGAGACTTTGTTCAAGTTTGAGCTATTAGGCTTTTTATTATACTTGCCCTCGAAGTGTTGGTAACGTAGTAACGTTAGACAAAGAAAGTATTATTGAATTAAATAATAGTACATCTTCAGAAAGACGTTTAGACTTTATGTCTAATGTTGTGACACAACAAAACGCACCTGAAAATGTTTTATTTTTAATTAGTAATGCTAATTTACAAGTTCAAGAATTTTTAAATAATTTATTAATCCGAGTTTCAAATAATGAACTAATTAAGGAAGAAGATCTATATTAAATATTTAATATATTTTTATATACAATTACTAATTTAGAAATTGAAAGTTTAAGAAATTCTGTTGTGATTCATAATTCAAATCAACTTTTAAGTATACCGGATGAAATTATTCAAAATTATTCTAAAGAATTAGAATAATTGGTGATTCTTACTGAAGAACAACTGAATAAACAGATTTAAAAATTTAATCAAAATATAGATCAAAGAATAGCAACAAATCGGAGAAGGGTTTTATATTTAGAATTAGAATTATTAGGATATATCGCATTAAATTCGATAAGAGTTCCATCAACAGGTGGAGTAGTAATGAAAGCATTAACATCTGGCGAAATAGTGAGACCTTTAATACAATTAGGTGAAGAGATTATACGCGTTAGTGATTTATGGAATGCTTCATTAAAAAAAATATTTAAAATTATTAAAAAATAATTTCAAAAATATAAATTATTTTAGAATTAATTACTAATTCTAAAATTTGTAAAATTAATTTTTATGTTTAATAAAATTAATTTACTACAATTGAATCAAAAATTAAAAAATATTAAGATGAAAAAAGTTCAAAAAAAACAGGTATTGTTTTTATTAATCCTTATAATAGTAGGATTTGTATTCTATTATTTCGGTGGTGGTGAACCTACTGAAACTGGAATTCATATCTTTATAAATGAGATTCCAACCAACGGAGTAATTGAAGGACCCGCTCCTTATAGTGAGGTAATGGCATGTCCATCCCCATATAGTCAGGAAGCTGCCAACTATTGGTTTGAAGATACCGAATCTTCTCGACTCCTTGCAGAGGCGCTTAAAGATATCGGTGATGATTTTTAATTATTTCAAATGAAATAATTAAATCTTTTATATTATAGTGGTATTTAACTTTTATTATAATTTATATTATAATAATTAATTATTATTTATATTATCATTTTTATAATGATAATAAATTTATTTTATAAATTGAAATATCTCCATATAATTTAAAGAAAACAATCATAATAGCTAAACCGATAGCAGATTCTGCCGCGGCTACTGTTAAAATTAATAATGAAAAAACTTGTCCTATTATATCATCAATTAACACTGCAAAATAAATAAAATTTAAATTGATTGATAATAATAATAATTCAATAGACATTAATATAATTATAATATTTTGTCGATTTAAGATTATACCGAATAATCCAAGACAAAATAAAAAATTTTGTTATTATTTATTTTTTTTAACATCCAGACAAACTCTATTTTGCGAATCACTTATCGATTCGTTAAAATTGTCAAAAATATACATAGACTGCTTAATAAACAAATCTTTTAAAACTGGAGCTACGGCAGTAGTCTTATTATATTTATTTTTAATCCTATTTACTAACATATTTGAATTACGGTTAAAAGCCTTTTGCTGATTAACCACTTGGCTAACACATCCAAAATTTGACAAATCATCCTGGTGATAGTATCTTGAGTATACTCCCGAATTAAGTCATGTCTGTCAACAGACTCCATCACAAAGCAGCCCATTAAAGCGTCAATGTTCTGTAAATTACAAGCTGCCACAAAATTGGGTTGTAAAGGTGTTGTTAATATATCTTGTCTTAAATCAGTACGTTGAAATCCATATTTGGAGTTAAAAGTATCATCTGATAATTCTTTATTAACACAAAACGCTGTGTTTAGACTATATGTTGTATAAAATATAACTAATAAACCAGCTAAAGAAAAAAATAAAACTTCAGTAACAGTTGAATGCTTATTTTGAGCAAAAAGGTCAACTTTTTTATTAGGTATAAAATAAATATAAATATTGTATCAATTACTAATAAATCTTCTTAAATTGATATAATTAAAATAATAATAAATAATATATAAATAAAACTTAACAAAAGGGTTAAAAAATTAGACATATATTATTTTTTTTATGATTTATTTATTATAAAATTTATAATAAAATTAATTTTCAATTTTTTTACCATATACTAAAGTTACATATACGATGTAAAAAAAGAAAATAGCAGAAAAAAATGAAATATAAGAACCAAAACTACTAACAGCATTCCAACCACTCATAGCATCAGGAAAATCTGGGATTCTTCTTGGCATACCAGCTAAACCTAAAAAATGCATTGGAAAGAAGGTAATATTTACCCCAATAAAGAATAACCAAAAATGAATTTGACCCAATATTTCGGGATATCTACGACCTGAAATTTTCCCAATCCAAAAATAAAATCCAGTAAAAATGCCAAAAACAGCACCCATAGATAATACATAATGAAAATGTCCTACAATATAATAAGTATCATGTAATGCAATATCTAAACCAGAATTTGACATAGCTACACCAGTTACACCACCCATAACAAATAATAAGATAAATCCTAAAGTAAATAATAAAGGTGTTTCAAATTTTAAAGAACCTCCCCATAAAGTTGCTAACCAACTAAAAATTTTAATACCAGTAGGTACAGCAATAATCATAGTAGCTGCTGAAAAATATGCCCTAGTATCTACATCTAAACCAACAGTAAACATGTGATGCGCCCATACAATTGAACCTAATAAACCAATAGATAACATTGCATAAACCATTCCTAAATAACCAAATATATTTTTTTTAGCAAATGCTGATGAAACTTGACTAATAATACCAAATGCTGGTAAAATTAAAATATAAACTTCGGGATGACCAAAAAACCAAAATAAATGTTGATATAGTACTGGATCTCCCCCACCAGAAGGATCATAAAAAGAAGTATTTAAATTTCTATCAGTTAATAACATTGTAATTGCTCCAGCTAATACCGGTAAAGTTAGTAATAAAAGAAATGCTGTAATTAATACAGACCAAATAAATAAAGGTAATCTATGAAAACTTAAACCTGGAGCTCTCATATTATAAATAGTTGAAATAAAATTTATAGCACCTAATAATGAAGAAATACCTGTTAAATGTAAACTAAAAATTGCCAAATCTACTGAAGGTCCTGAATGTGCTTGTACACTTGATAATGGTGGATAAACTGTCCAACCTGTACCCGCACCAGATTCAACAATAGCTGATGAAACTAATAATAATAAAGCTGGAGGTAATAACCAAAAACTAATATTATTCATACGTGGAAAAGCCATATCTGGAGCACCAATCATTAAAGGTACAAACCAATTACCAAAACCACCAATTAAGGCAGGCATAACTAAAAAGAAAACCATTATAAAGGCATGTGCAGTTACAACTACATTATATAATTGATGATTTCCCATTAAAATCTGATTACCCGGTTGTGCTAATTCCATTCTAATTAAAAGTGATAAAGTTGTACCAACAATACCCGCAAAAGCACTAAAAATTAAATATAAAGTTCCGATATCTTTATGATTTGTTGAAAAAAGCCATCTTGTTGACCATTTATTTATATTTTGAAAATTCATATTTGAATATTTTTAAAATTCATTTTAAATGCAAAATTAGATATATATTTTGAATTAAAAAAAGCGTTGGTTTTTTTAATTTTTTATTATCTTTAAATTAAGATAAATTTTTTATTTATTAAAAAATTGTTTAATTTTATTGATTATTTGTTTAATATCAGTAAATAATAATAATATTAAAAAGAGTATACCAATGATTTTAAATATCATAAATTTTTTTAATTATATATTAAAATCAAAATTGATTTTATTTTTTAACCAAGTTAAATAATCTTCTAATAAAACAGCTTCTACAACAATAGGCATAAATCCATGATTTATTCCACAAATTTCACTACATTGTCCATAAAAAACTCCTTCTCTTTTAATAAACATTGATGTTTGATTTAAACGTCCAGGACAGGCATCTAATTTAATACCTAATGATGGAATAGCCCATGAATGTAAAACATCTGATGCTGTAATTAATACTCTAATATGACTATTAGTAGGAACTACTACACGATTATCTACTTCTAAAAGTCTAAATTGACCTATTGCTAAATCATTTTCTTGTACCATATAACTATCAAAAATTAAAGGTTCATCTAAAAATTCTAAATTATCAGAATACTCATAGCTCCAATACCATTGACTACCAATCACTTTTAAGGTAATAATAGGATCAATAACTTCATCCATTGAATATAATAATGCAAAAGAAGGAATAGCAATGATTAATAAAATTAAAGCTGGAATAGAAGTCCAAATAATTTCAATAGTAGCACCATGTACAACGGTTGCAGGTATTTTATTTTTTTTTTCATCAAAAAGAGTAATAACTCTAAATAACATCCAACAAACGAAAATAGTAATAGTAATTAAAAAGAACATTAAATCATGATGAAAATTAATAATACCTTCCATAACAGGAGTTGCTGGATCTTGAAAACCTAATTGCCAAGGTTCTGCCATATCTAAAAAAGTGAACTGATTATTTATATAATTTGTAATTGTCATAATATTGTTAAAATTTATTATTTACTTTTTAATATATACAAAATTAAGTAATTTTTGAATTTAAAAATTCAAGATAAATATAAATTTTATTATTTATATTTAAAAAATAATTTTTTATTTTTTTTTCTTAAATAATAAACATTTTTTACCCCATAAGGGTACATTTAATTATATAACTATATTTAAAAAAACTATAAAAATATTAAAAAAAAAAAAAAACAACTCCTCCCCATAAGATATTTAATTTTTTTTTTTAATAATTTTTTTTAATAATTTTTTTTAATAATTTTTTTTAATAATTTTTTTTTATTGTAAAAAGCTGGTTATTGATTTTATTAATTTATCTCTCCTCTTAATCCCATTAAAAATAACTGCCAATCACCTGATGAGATATAACCTGAACAAAATTCGTGGCAATCATAATGAAAATGATAGAAATTCACTTTATTAGAAATTAACAGAATTAAGATTTCTAGATTTAATTGCCCCAACATGTTATGGTAATATAAAATGCCTAATGATATTAAAAGGAAATAAAAAATAAAAATACAAATGATTTTTAAAAAATCCATATATATTTAAAAATGTCTATATATTTAAAAAATATTATAAATCTAAATTTAAATTCCCTTTTGTAAAAAAGTATTTTAAATAAAATTTTATTTTTATTACTTGAATTTAATTAATTTCAGATTTTATAAAATTTTTTTGATTTATAATATTTTAAAAAATATAAAAACAGGAAAAATGGGATTTGAACCCATAACAATAATTTTGGAGACTATGATTTTACCAATTAAACTATTTTCCTAAAATTTAAAAAATTAATTTAAGAATGTTTAAAGATCTCTTCCAGACACAGGTTCCCCTACGACTACCTTGTTACGACTTCATCAAAGTTACTAATTACTTTTTAGGAATTTTAATTTATATAATATAAATTATAAACTATTTTAATTAAAAAATTATTTAATTTTATTAGATAATTAAGAATCATTTTAAAAACAATCAACTTCCCTGATGTGACGGGCGGTGTGTACAAAGTCCAGTAACATATTCACCGCAGCATGCTGTTCTGCGATTACTAGCGATTCCAACTTCATAAGGGCGAGTTTCAGCCCTTAATCCGAACTAAGATAATTTTTAAAGATTTGCTCCAACTTTTATTATTATTGCCTCTCACTGTGATTATCATTGTAGCACGTGTGTAGCCCAACTCATAAGGGCCATGAAGACTTGACGTCATCCCCACCTTCCATTAACCTATCATTAATTTTTTCGTTAGAGTACTTTTATTAATTTTTAATAAATTAGCAACTAACGATAGGGGTTGCGCTCGTTAAAGGATTTAACCAAACATTTCACAACACGAGCTGACGACAGCCATGCAACGCCTGTTTTTTATATAAATTTTTAAATAAAAATTAGCAAGAGTTGGTAAGGTTCTGCGCGTATTATCGAATTAAACCACATGCTCCACCGCTTGTGTAGACTCCCGTCAATTCCTTTGAATTTCAATCTTGCGATTATACTTTTCAGGCGGAGTGCTTAACGCGTTAGCTGTTATATCTAAAAATTCTAAATATTAGCACTCATCGTTTACAGCATGGACTACCGGGGTATCTAATCCCGTTCGCTACCCAAGCTTTCGTTTCTCAGTGTCAGTATATACCCAGATAATTGCCTTCGCCATAGGTCTTCCTTCTATTATCAACGTATTTTATCACTCCAATAGAAATTCCATTATCCTCTATTTATACTCCAGTTTATCAGTTTTGAAAAAATGTATAAAGTTGAGCTTTAATTTGTTTTTTTCAACTTAAAAAACCACCTACAAACCCTTTACGCCTAATCATTCCGAATAATGCTCGCTCTTCCCGTATTACCGCGGCTGCTGGCACGGGTATTAGCCAGAACTTCTTTTTTAAGTACTGTCATTTTCCTCCTTAATGAAAGAGCTTTACAACCTAATTAGCCTTCATCACTCACTCGGTATTGCTGGATCAAGCTTTCGCTCATTGTCCAAAATTCCCCACTGCTGCCTTTAAAAAAGTTTGGGCCGTGTCTCAGTCCCAATGTGGCTGATCATTCTTTCAAACCAGCTAAAGATAATAAGCTTGGTAGTCTATTAAACTACCAACTACCATAATCTTACGCAAACTCATCTTTTAACGTTAAAAAACTTTAATTTATTTATTCAGTATTTTTATAAAAATAATTATTCTGAATTAAAAGGTAGATAATTCACGTGTTACTCACCCGTTCGCCATGTTTTAGAAACATTCGACTTGCATGTGTTAAGCATACCGATAGCATTTATTCTGAGCCAGGATCAAACTCTATTTATTTTTTATATTAAGTATTTAATATAAATTTTTAAAATAACAGATATTTTAAAATTTAATAATATAACATTCTTATATTAATTTTTATTATATATTGTCTTAAAGGCTATAAAATTTCTATTTTTTCAAATATTCTAAAAAATAAAAAAGCTATCATCTTTTAAAGATAATTATTAATATATTTATACGTAAATTTCATAAAATAATAATTTTAATTTATATAAATACTAAAATAAATTTTTGTGAAAATGGGGATTTTTTATTTATAAATTATTTAACAAAAAATATTCATTAAAATGTTAAAAACTACCATATTTTATTTATGATAAAAATATTTAATAAATAATTGGAGAAAGTAGGATTTGAACCTACGTAGAAATTACTTCAACAAATTTACAGTCTGTCGCTTTTAACCACTCAGCCATTTCTCCTTTAGTGTAATAATTATATTAATTATGTGATTAGTGGGACTCGAACCCACAATATTTACTTGGAAGATAAAGGATTTACCAATTAATCTATAATCACAGATAAATGTCAATTCTATAATTATCCCCATGTTATTTAATTTATATGGAAATACCAAATACTGCCTTTGGGTCCATTTATCTAATAAATAAAAATATAAGCAAAAAAAGGGATTCGAACCCTCAACATTAACCTTGGCAAGGTTATACTCTACCATTGAGCTATTTTTGCTAATAAATTATTTTCTTATTATAAAAAGTGAATTTAATAATAAAAATAATTCATTATTATTTTTTGCATTTGTATGAATAGCGACATCAATTGGTGGTATATTTTTAAATTTTAAAAATTCAGTTTTTAATTCAAAAAAATGCAAAATATTTTGAATTTGAAAATTTAAAATATTTTTATTTTTAAGATTAAAATTTATATTTATAAAATTTGGTAAAATAAAAATTAAAATTTTTTCTAAAAAATTAAAAATATTTTTTTTTCGTAAAGTTATTTTACAACCAATAATTGAATTTTTTTTAATTTTTAAAAAAATAATATTTTTTTTTGATTTTGTTGTAATTGGTTTTTGATTAATTATTAATTTTAAAAGTAAAATTATATTAATTAATTTTTTTTTTTCAATATTTGCATCTTTAAAACCAATATTTAAACAAATTTTAGTTATTTTAGGAATTTCAAATATGTTTTTAAAATTTAATTTTGTTAAAAGATCGTATATAGTAACATTTTGATAATGATTTTGTAAATTTTTTTCCATAGATTTTTATAAAATATTTGAAGCTAACGATAGTATTTTAAAGTTTTTTTGTTTTCGAAATTCAGAAGTAATTGGACCAAATATACGTGTTCCTAATGGTTTATTTTGATTATTTAATATAATTATACAATTTTTATCAAATTTAATCATATTACCTATTGTACTTTGTTTTTGATATTTTGTATGAATAATTAAAGCTTTAAATAAATCACCTTTAACTATTTTTATTTTTTTTTTTTGATTTAAACGTAATTTTTTTACAGAAATTAAAACGGTATTACCAATTTTTCCAACTTTTTTTTTATAAATCTTTATACATTGACCTATTTTAATACCACTATTATCGTTTACTTTTAATTTAGTTTGGATTTGAATCATAGATTATATTATAATTAAAATGATGAGAGTAGGACTTGAACCTACATCTTCAGATTATGAGCCTGATAAGTTAACCTATTACTCTATCTCATCTTATTACCAATTTTCGGAAGAAAAGGATTTGAACCTTTGATCTTCTGTTCCCAAAACAGATGCATTAGCCTGACTATGCTACCTTCCGTTTTATAATAATATTAGGACTATAGTTTTATTATAATGATGGTAGGATTTGAACCTACAACATTAGGATTATGATTCCTACGCTCTACCATTAAACTACATCATCTTATTAATTATTAATAAAATAAGTCGAAGTGGGATTTGAACCCACGAGTTAATAAATTAACTGATAGTTTAGCAAACTACTGCCTTAAACCTGACTTGGCTATTCGACCTAAAATATAAAACTTCTTTGATAGGATTTGAACCTACAACCTAATGGTTAACAGCCATTTGCTCTACCGTTGAGCTACAAAGAAATAATTATATTTTAATTTTTAAAACTTTTAGTATTTTTAAGCTAAATATTTTACAATACTTACACTTAAAACCTATTAATGTAATCGTCTTTTACAGTTTTTATATGAAAAATTTTTAAGAATGGTTTCTTACTTAGATGCTTTCAGTAATTATCCAAAATAAATTTAGCTACTCGGCGATGCCTTTCAACAACCGATACACCAGAGATTTACCCTTCTCGGTCCTCTCGTACTAGAGTTAGATTCTTTCATTTTTCAAAATATCTATAGAAGATAGGAACCAAACTGTCTCACGACGTTCTAAACCCAACTCACGTACCACTTTAATCGGCGAACAGCCGAACCCTTGGAACCTTCTTCAGCTCCAGGATGTGATGAGTCGACATCGAGGTGCCAAACGACTCCGTCGATAGGAGCTCTTAGGAGTCATAAGCCTGTTATCCCCGGAGTACCTTTTATCCGTTGAGCGATAATCTTTCCACAAAGAATTATCGGATCACTATGACCGACTTTCGTCCCTGTTTGATATGTCTATCTTACAGTCAAGCAAGCTTTTACCATTATGCTCTACAATTGATACTAGTATCCAATTTGAGCTTACCTTTGTACACCTCCGTTACTCTTTAGGAGGTGACCGCCCCAGTCAAACTACCAACCATACACTGTCTATTTAGATAAATATTAGTTATTTATTTTAATAAGAGTGGTATTTCAAGGATATCTAAACAATTTACTAGCGTAAAGGTCTAAATAATTACCACTTATGCTACACATATTAGATAATATAACAATATAAAGATGTAGTAAAGGTTCACGGGGTCTTTCCGTCTAACTATAGAGAATCCGCATCTTCACGGATAATTCAAATTCACTGAGTCTATATTGGAGACAGCGGGGATGTCGTTACACCATTCATGCAGGTCGGAACTTACCCGACAAGGAATTTCGCTACCTTAGGACCGTCAGAGTTACGGCCGCCGTTTACTGGGACTTCCATTTAATGCGCAAACATTTCCTTTTAATCTTCCAGCACCGGGCAGGTGTCAGACCCTATACATCATGTTACCATTTAGCAGAGTCCTAAGTTTTTATTAAACAGTCGCAACCCCCTATTTTGTGACACCTAATTATTAAAAAAATTAAAATCGCAAGTATATTAGAAAACTGTGTAAACACTGTACTCAAGTTTTTAGTCATATTTTAAATTAATTATAATTAGGTACTTTTTATCCCGAAGTTACAAAGTCATTTTGCCGAGTTCCTTCAATATAGTTCTCTCATTCACCTTAGTCTACTCGACCTATCCACCTGTGTCGGTTTAGGGTACGGTTTTTAATTAAAAAAGTTATTTCCTGAAAAATTAAAAAAATTTTTGTCACTTTTTTAAAAAAATTTAATTTAAAAATTATCCCATCAAAATCTGCTTTCGTCAAATCTTTCTTAGGGGCCGTTTCACTCTATGCAATACATCTTAACATAGAAACCCTTGGATTTACGGTGATAACGATTCGTATTCGTTATTTTTTGTTACTAATGCCAGCATTTTCTTTTCTGATATCTTCAACATATCTCACAATATATCTTTATTAACATACAGAATGTTCCGCTACCGTTTTATTTAAAAATAAAACTTGCCGCTTCGGTAAATTTCTTAAGTCTCGATACATTTTAGGCGCAAAAAAACTAGACCAATGAGCTATTACGCTTTCTTTAAAGGATGGCTGCTTCCAAGCCTACCTACTGGTTGTAATTATTTTTTCACTTCCTTTTTCACTTAGAATATTATTTTGAGACCTTAGCGATCAATCTGGGCTGTTTCCCTCTTGACAATAGACCTTAGCGCCTAATGTCTGTCTATTTAAATTACGTTTTTTTGTATTCGGAGTTTCCAAGAATTCAGTAAGTTTTTACGCCCCCTAGCTCAATGAGTGCTCTACCCCAAAAAAAGATTTTAAATGCTCTACTTCAATAGATTTCGCGGAAAACCAGCTATCTCTGAGTTTGATTAGCCTTTCACTCCTAACCACAAATCATCTCCATATTTTGCCACATATGTGAGTTCGATCCTCCAAATAGTTTTACCTATTTTTCAATCTGTTCATGGTTAGATCACTCAGTTTCGGGTCTTATTTATATAACTAAAAAGCTTTTTAAAACTTGATTTATCTACGCCTACTTTATTAAATTAAGCTTGCTATAAAAATAAACTTGCTGGCCCATTATACAAAAGGTACACTGTCACTTTTTATAAAAGTTTCAATTGATTGTTAACATTAAGTTTCAGAATTATTTCAAACTCAAAAGTTCTTTTTCACCTTTCCTTTACAGTACTTGTTCACTATCGATCATTAATTTTTAATAGGTTTTGAGGGTGGTCCCCCAATATTCAAAAAAGATTACACATACCTCTTTTTACTATAATAAAAATAAAAATTATTCTACAGGACTTTCACCTTTTTAAGTAAATTTTTCAAAATTTTTCAAATAATTTAGTTTTTTTTATAAACCTAATTTCCATGTTCATTCGTCATTACTAACGGAATCTCGTTTGATTTTTTTTACAGTTACTAAGATATTTCAATTCACTGCTTTTAAAATTTTCACAAAGAAAAAGTTTTCTTTAAGAAATCTATATTTCAAAATAAAATATAATTTAATATAGCTTTTCGCATTTTTTACGTCTTAAAAATTAAATTAATGCCAAGGCATCCACTTAATGCTTTTATTATTTATACT